TATCCGTTGTTAAACGGGGTCGAATACTTTATGAAATGGGTGGAGTATCAGAAACTGTAGCTAGAGCAGCTATCTCAATAGCTGCGCGCAAAATGCCTATACGAACTCAATTTCTTATTTCAGGATAGAGACGTAGAACTAAACAAAAAGGGGTATTGGGGATGAAAAAACAACCGCAGGTTTATTTATTTCTGGACGGACAATATTTCTTTTTTTTTTCTTTCATACTTTTGCATTGAAATAACAAATTGAAATAAAAATGATATGATTCAACCTCAGACCCTTTTGAATGTAGCGGATAACAGCGGAGCTCGAAAATTGATGTGTATTCGAATCATAGGAGCTGGTAATCACCGATATGCTCATATTGGTGATGTTATTGTTGCTGTAATCAAAGAAGCAGTTCCCAATATGCCTCTAGAAAGATCAGAAGTAATTAGAGCTGTAATTGTACGTACATGTAAAGAACTCAAACGTGAAAACGGTATGATAATACGATATGACGACAATGCTGCAGTTGTCATTGATCAAGAAGGAAATCCAAAAGGAACTCGAGTTTTTGGTGCGATCGCTCGAGAATTGAGACAGTTAAATTTTACTAAAATAGTTTCATTAGCTCCCGAAGTATTATAAATAGTAGTAGATGAGACTATGATATAGTAGGGTATCTGAAATAGATCAAATAGATCAAATTAGTAGATTGTGTCTCACGTATATACTTTATAAAAAAAAAAAAAGAAAAAAAAAGGAAACATGTTGATTATATCAAAATTAGGAGGAACCTATAATTCTAGTTCGTCATGGGTAGGGACACTATTGCCGATCTAATAACTTCTATAAGAAATGCTGACACGGATAAAAAAGGAAGGGTTCGAATAGCATCTACAAATATCACCGAAAACATTGTTAAAATACTTCTACGAGAAGGTTTTATTGAAAACGTTCGGAAACATCAGGAGAGTAACAAATATTTCTTGGTTTCAACTCTGCGACATAGAAAAACCAGAAAAGGAATATATAAAACTAGAACCATTTTAAAGCGTATCAGCCGGCCCGGCTTACGAATTTATTCCAACTATCAACGAATTCCTAAGATTTTAGGTGGAATGGGAATTGTAATTCTTTCTACTTCTCGAGGTATAATAACAGATCGAGAAGCTCGACTAGAAAGAATTGGAGGAGAAATTTTGTGTTATATATGGTAATCTTTCACCTCTGGTATCCGAATTTGATCTCTAACTTCCTATTTGTAAAATAGAGAGGAAAAGTGAGTTATATAACTCTTCCTCCATTAGTTGATACTTCAAGGAGGTTACCTGGAATGAAAGAACAAAAATTGATTCATGAGGGTTTAATTACTGAATCACTTCCCAATGGTATGTTCCGGGTCCGTTTAGATAATGAAGATCTAATTCTAGGATATGTTTCAGGGAGGATCCGCCGCAGTTTTATACGGATACTACCGGGAGATAGAGTAAAAATTGAAGTAAGTCGTTATGATTCAACCAGGGGACGTATAATTTATCGACTTCGCAACAAAGATTCGAACGATTAGGTTATTTTTTTAACCATGGGTATACAATTCGAAGTTCAAAAAAAATTCAAGAGACTTATTCTCTTCCAAGAAGTGGATTCAGAATTAAGGTAAGGAATAAAAAATATGAAAATAAGGGCTTCCGTTCGTAAAATTTGTGAAAAATGTCGACTGATTCGCAGGCGTGGACGAATTATAGTGATTTGTTCCAATCCGAAACATAAACAGAGACAAGGGTAATTCTTCTAAAAAATAACTTTACTTTCCAAAATTCAAAAATAAAATATGTAAAAATAAGGTAAAGGATCCGTTTTAACATGAAATGGATATCTCCGTATCTTTTCTTTTTGTATATTTCTGACTCATAAATATGAGATGATAAAATATGACAAAAGCTATACCAAGAATTGGTTCACGTAGGAATGGGCGTATTGGTTCACGTAAGAATGGACGTAGAATACCAAAAGGCGTTATTCATGTTCAAGCGAGTTTCAACAATACCATTATAACTGTTACAGATGTACGAGGTCGGGTAGTTTCTTGGGCCTCCGCCGGTACTTCTGGATTCAAAGGCACAAGAAGAGGAACACCTTATGCTGCTCAAGCCACAGCGGTAAATGCTATTCGTACAGTGGTTGATCAGGGTATGCAACGAGCAGAAGTTATGATAAAGGGTCCTGGTCTCGGAAGAGATGCAGCATTACGAGCCATTCGTAGAAGTGGTATATTATTAAGCTTCGTACGTGATGTAACACCTATGCCACATAATGGATGTCGACCTCCTAAAAAAAGACGTGTGTAGAAATAAGAATTAAACCGATTTCAAGAGAAATAAATGATCAAATAATAATACTAGTATAGTATGGTTCGAGAGGAAGTAGCAGGATCCACTCGAACACTACAGTGGAAGTGTGTTGAATCAAGAGTAGACAGTAAGCGTCTTTATTATGGTCGTTTCATTCTGTC